TTAGAAATGCCAAAATAGGAATAACACTTGATATTATTAGAAATGCCCAGAAAATATCATATTCGTGAAGCAGAAACATAGAAGCACTCCTATTAATGTGGAATATACCGAATTAGTTGATTCAAATTGGAATTCTCAATTCATCCATAACTACATTAGTCGAAACAACAATTTTGATCAAACCACATAGTTTCGTTTGTTTACTTGTTGTGGGTCATGTATCGTCTCAAGATTCATCCAATGGAATCCCACTTACACTTACTTCGATTCTATTTAGATATGGTGTAGACATATAATGCTATTATACAAATCAAACTCTCTCCTACCTTGCCTCGGGTTTTCTATCAAACAAAAAAAGGAATTAAGGAATTTTTTTGAAAGAATATTTTAAATAATATGAATTGAAAGTGAAATAATATTCAAACAATATTATTCAAATAAGATTAAACATAAAGAATTTCAATATTCTATTAATATAATAGAGCCAAAGAGGAGGTCTGGCCCATTTTTTCTCTCTCTCTCTTTTTTTTTTTCTTAGTGATTTAGAATATAGTCAGTAGTCAGATGTAATAGAATTTCTAGGAATTTCCATCTCGGGATTTATGGTATATTCTACGTGGCTGTGTTGGTGTATTCTTTTCATTAAGATCCGGATAGAGGATTATTGTTTCTATTGATTTGATACGGATACGAAAACGGAATGCATCGACCGATTCGATTCTCTCTCCCTGTCCCAGATTTATACTTAATTGATTTGATTCAATCCATTGAATTGTGAAGAACCCTTCCATATAAAAACTCGTGGGTTCCTATACCCAAATTAGGAAACTTTGGACCTGTACTACCCCGGCCCCGGCTTTACCCCCGAGTTAGAAGTCTTGAAAGAATCATTTCAGACCCATTTCTAGGACTAAAGATCGTGATTTGGAATGACTCGAAATACTTATTTATTTAATGTAATAATAACACCTAGCAGGACCAACCAACGAGTTAGGTTTCGTGACAACAAAAAACGTTTCTTTTGAAGCAAACCTACAAAATGGGGCATAGTTTAATGGTAGAGTCGGCTGAATCGTAAATGATTTACAGAAGATACTTCGAATGGAATCATGCGTTGTCGAACGATTCGATAGACAAAATCTCCCCATCCCAAAACCAACTCATAGAACATAGAAATAGAAGAGGGTGCGTTGATACATTTAGGACCAATTCATTGTCTCTAAAACAATGAATTGGGATTGTTGTTCTGCCAAAAGGCGATACGTCGGGGGATTCCTAACTCATCCAAGTTCAAATGGGCCCTAATCTTTTTAGATAAAGTCTGCATTGGTAGAATTGGAATGATGAACAAATTGGATTGGGTAAATTGGAATAAAAAAAAAGAAGTTATAAGTTTAAGTATTGTACAGAAAAATGACGACTTGCTTTGCTAAGCCGGTTATACAAAGAAAAGCCTATTGTACAATGAAACTTACCAAAGAGCTTCGTTTTTGAAACTCTGGCTTTTCTACAAATACAAGAACAAGAATAGGTTCTAGATAATGTGACTTACTATTAGATTGAATTTGGATTTGATTTGGTTGGGTCAGGTTGGAGTTTTTCTTGAGCCAGGCTCATGTTATGATTTTGACTTCATAAATTGACTTGGGTATACCAAAGCAAAGGTGTATCACTAAATCTTGGATCATGGACAAATAAAAGAGGAAAAAGGCCGTATGTCATTCACAGACGAAGATTAATGAAGAAGAATGGGTTTGTTTATCCGAGATTTGAAAATACCGATCCGATTGGATCCATTGGAATAAATTATTGTTTTCAAGCCCCGAGGGATCTCCGTGATCCTGTGGGAATGATTCCATTTCTATGGAACAATCAACCGGCCGGTCACACGCACTAATTAGGAAATGAATACAAAAATGTATAGGGCTATACGGACTCGAACCGTAGACCTTCTCGGTAAAACAGATCAAACTTATTATTATCGAAATGATTCGAACTGTTTCAAAGACCCAACATGCGTTTTTTTTTGCATTGGGCTCTTTCATTAACTGATAAAAAGATCGGCTAGTCTACCATATTTTTTCTTGACAGGAAGATAACGAGATGGCTCCATGTGCTCGGATTCATTATTTGAATTCTGATCCGGGAGCAATACCAAAGTGTTTCAAAGAAGGGTTACCCTGACGTAGGTCTGCCTCCGGCCTAGATCAACCTAAGTTAAATGGAGTCTCTATCAATCCGCCCCAAGAGTCAAATATGATACTTCATACACCTTAAAGTTCATAGGACGAAAAGAGGTTATTTTGAGGTCCTTATCCTCATTATGCCTAGCATTGAAGGGCCTGGGTATTCACCTTATCAATGATCAAACCAATGATGGGTTCTATTTGGTACCTGAATTGGCACCTGAATCGGACCGAACAAAATATTTGTCAGGCTATTGTTCTCTTGTTCCCTCGAATCCATGGAGTAAGACATCGATTTCTCAATAAGATCAATT